CTGTTTACTGAATCACATGAAATTTTACCCAACTCCATAAAAATGGAATGTATGAAATACGTATGAACGGGTGAAAAAGATGATTTTATACTTAATTAAATTGGAATTTATAAGAGACAGATACAGATGGAAAGGAAGCGATAAATTCGACTTAGACTTACGGAGTTTTGTATAGAAGAAAAAAAATAATTCAATATAGACCATTATTATGATATTCCAAGCCGCTTGGATACCCGAAAAACAAAAAGGTTGTGATTTGATCTAGTCGCTGAGCTAAAGACATAAGAATCAGACGCAATAGAACAACATTTTTTTCTTGGATTCCAGTGTTCAGATTGCGGAGAACCCCTTTTTTCATTTTTTAGTCGAATTTTTCGAATAGGATTGAAGTACGTAAGAAGGCTTGGATTTAGTAAACCCGTGCCCACATAGCTATCTATATATCCATAACCCCCCGTTTATTGCATAGTTCGATTCGAGACAGCGCGTATTGGGCTCTATCAAAATTGCTATTTTCTCTTCAATCGAAATTGTAGTACGACAATTTTCTGCAAATTCCCTATAGAGAGGCATCATACACAGATAAGATAACCGATAAGCTAGAAGCTTGCCGCGAAACTATTTATGTTTGGGGTTTACATATACTCATAATTGCTGTTATAATTGAAATTGAGAAGTTTTTTTTATAGAAAAAAACCAATACCGATTAGGTAGGTATCAATTTTGATTTTCTTCTATGATTTATCATTAGGAAACACACTTTCCAATTTAAACCCAAGAGTAGGTGATGAATTTATAGTCACTAGTTAATGGTTCAAATTTGGCCTGAATTTTGGCTTTGGTGACTGAAAATACACATTTCCTTTTTCAATAGAAAAAAAAGAAAGAGAGGGATTAAGATATTGTGTGTTTTGAGAAACTCTAAAATAAATTGAAGAAATGGAGACCCTCCAAAAAAAAGAACGATTTTTTTTATTTTAGGCAAGGAATTAAGAAAAACGAGATTTCAGAGGGAAGTACAAAAAAAAAGACATTGAGTACCCCCCAAAAAAAAACAAGCAAAGGGGGAATTTTTTCATATATTTTGGATCGTTTTGGCGACATGGCCGAGCGGTAAGGCGGGGGACTGCAAATCCTTTTTCCCCAGTTCAAATCTGGGTGTCGCCTGATCAACAAACGATAAGACTCGAAATCCCCTATTCCGCTCGGCTGGTCTAACTCGCCGAATCTTTTGCAGCAAAGTATGCGACGCGACTCTTTACACTATTCTAAATAGCTGGGGTTTCTGCTCTTGAAAGTGCTGTCAATCTTTGCATTTTGAATTCACGGAAAGATTATAGTAGTGGAAGTGCTATCATATCAAATCAAGAGTTACCGATTTATTTCCACTGCTAATGTAGGGTCTACTGACCGGGTCTTGAATTAGATTGAATAGCCCGAGGGAGAATCGAATTAATAGTTATGGAAGGGCCAGGAGCTACTTTGTAGACATTATACATAGTATACAGACTCATGAGAGTCTCTGAGCGTACGGGCATTCAATCAATATTTGATTGGGTGGATAATTGGCTAATGATAATCATACTTAATGATAATCAAGGGCAACAAAAAAAACGAAGAGGTCTTATTATTACTACATATTAGGTCCCATTCTCTTTGATACTTCCAAAGAAAAGTGCGGCTGTGTATTTTGTTTCGTTTTACCGATTTGACTAGAAATCATATACGGACTTGTTCTAAGTGGATTTATTGGAGCGCTTCATATTTATTGGAGTCTTTCATCAAGGGTGTTGTGTTGTGTCAGAATCCCTTTTTGACTCTGCGCCAGTGATTCCGCTATTATTAGGAAACAATAATGGAATAATTTCTTCATATTTATAGAGATAGGGGACATAATTGACATGGATATAGTAAGTCTCGCTTGGGCTGCTTTAATGGTAGTCTTTACATTTTCCCTTTCGCTCGTAGTATGGGGAAGAAGTGGACTCTAGAGATACTACTAATTGAGTTGGGAAATCAAACAGTATCACTTTTTTTCTAGATCGTTCTGCAAAGCCTTTTTAATTATATTAATTTCATTATATTAATTATTAAATATATTTTTAATTATTAAATATATTTAATTCAGTAATTTAATTCCATTTAGAATTTCAAAATGAAATTAATCAAAATATCTTCATTTCAGAATTCTATTGTCTTGGAGTCTAGCGAGGTAATTGTATTTGATTCTATTGTGAATCGAATACAATTCATAATCTATATGAATAATACTCTTTCAGAATCCAAATCAAACAGATATTTCACAAATTCCCCTATTCCCATTTTGAAAGGAAAGGGGATATGAATAATAGGAATTTTATTCCTACCGAAGTCTTCCTAAATTTTCTATTTCGTTTTTATGAACCGGCCCTTCCCGGAGTTATATATGGACAATGAGGAAGAACGCGGAAACCCGGACTCCTTTTGACTTTTTTCTTTATTGGCCTTTTTACTGTTCAAAGAGAAAAGAAAGGAGTTCACGGTTTAATATTTAATAATAATCAGATTGTGCCTAGATCAAGTCACATATTTCGCACTTACCACTTGTTTTATTATTTTCGAAATTGAATTTCTGCTATGCTTTATTGACTCGTTTCATATCAGGGCTCAAGGGTTGCAAATTGCCGGGGTACCCCTTTTGAAATCTGAAGAAGGGACCATAGAACTCCTTGGATCATCTGTCAATCCCTCAACCAATTACTTCTCCGGAATGCTAAAAAAAAGATTACTTTATTTCTTTCATATTTCATTTTCTTTTATTAACTTGATTTTCTTTTAGTAATATACGCCCAAGTTTTTTTTCTTTCATTGATTTGATTCTAATGGATACCAGGATTCATATTGAAACTAATCAGAAATCAAGAAGTTCGAAAATCGTAAAAGCCGCCTTTCGATTATTTAAGATTGATTGGAATGAACAAAAATCAAATACAAATAAATGAAGCAAAGAAATAGAATTGAGATACTATGTACATTACATATATTTAAGTCATATTAACATGTATGAAGATACATATCCATATTGTAGATTGATCTCTATTCAGTTTCTATCTTTCTACATTACAATAATAAAAATAGATAGTATGGTAGAAAGACTCATATATGAATCTTTCTACCATACTATCGGATCTCGTAGGCTACTGCTGATTCTAGTCCGTTCATTTCATTTAAGATTAAGACGTGAAATTGTAATTTTTTTTCTGAAATCGTTGATAAGAACTAAGAGGTTAAGTTTCATTCAAATTAATCATTTTGACTGACCGTTTTTACGTATATTATAAGCAAAAAGGCAGTAGGAACTAGAACGAACAGTGTAGTAGCAATAAATGCGAGAATATTTACTTCCATAATCTCATCGTGTGGTTTTTTTTACTTCGCAATAACTCGGGATTTAATCCCATATAGATGATAACCCTTTCGCTTGTAAATTCAATGGGATGAATTACATTTCGATGATAGCGAATGGGATCAATATCATGAATAACAATATCTGACTATCAAGTCGATTCATCGTCGAGAATTCAATAGTATAACATAGGAAGATCTTTTATCCACACACCGAATACAAACTGGAATCCCGGATTCAATCAAAAGAATTCCTTTACTTGAATACTAATACGTTTTTTTATTTATCATTCTTTTACATTCTGTCTTTTCTATAATCGACCGCCTTACTTGTACAACCACCTAACCGCCTCCACTTCCATTGTTTACAAAGGGTTTAGAAATCAACCAAACAAACAATCGAAACGAAATAGAAAAAAAGAAGGGGTTAAGTTCTAAACTCCTTTTTTGTTTTTTTTTTATGATATAATTTTCTTGAAAAAAAAAAGAGAAAAGAATAGCATTAGGCGTGAAATTCGACCATTGTATTTTGACCCAATTTAACAGAAATTTAACAGAAGAGGGCGCAATATATTGATGTCTTTTTTTATTGGATTTTGATACGTCGGGACTGACGGGGCTCGAACCCGCAGCTTCCGCCTTGACAGGGCGGTGCTCTGACCAATTGAACTACAATCCCGGTGAAGTACAAAGTACCGAATCCATATTCTTATGATTTCATTCAAACCATTTCATTTCTCTTTAGATAAAAATAAAAATCGACGTGTTGGAACAGAGACGTGAGTGAGATATTGATATCCACACGGATATACACGTTAGTGAGAGAAGCACGGGTTACTAGTAAGCCGTTCGTTATTGCCAAATCGATTGGTAATTTGTTTTTCAATGTCCACAAAGAAAAAAAAAGAGTCTTTTTTTTTCTTTTGCGTTACTTTATTCTTTTCATTAGACTTTATACTTTCTATTTAATCATCCTGATAGGAATATAGATCATTATTAGCAAGATAAGAATTTATGGGAACAAAAAAATGGAACAAATAAAATAAATAAATAGCGGTAGGGATATATCAGAGAATTGAACTTTGATTCTTTCGTATCTGGCATTTCTGGAAAACTAAAAGGGTTATATCATTTCATGGTGGGTCGGCGAATTATTGGGCCGAGCCGGATTTGAACCAGCGTAGACATATTGCCAACGAATTTACAGTCCGTCCCCATTAACCGCTCGGGCATCGACCCCGGAAGAATCAAGTCTAGGCTTCTTTATAATCCACGATGAACTTCCTTTCGGAGTACCCCCAGGGGAAGTCGAATCCCCGCTGCCTCCTTGAAAGAGAGATGTCCTGAACCGCTAGACGATGGGGGCATACTTGCCCGACTGCCATCATACTCAGTACTTAGTATGAACTGTTTTTTGAAATTGTCAATATAATTGAGTGGTATGACTAGATCTGAAGGATCTTTCCGCCCTTTCTGATCCCATATGAATAGCATTTTTTGAGTTGTCAGTTATATTCATCAATCACTCATTCTAATCACCATTCTAAAATAGAAATCTCTTATAGAAATGCTATTAAAAAAACAAACTAAAAAATAATAGACGAAAGTAGAGGACT